CCGGATCCTTTGAATTTCCTATTATTTTGATTTCCTATATTTAATTTAATAAATGGAATCTTTATCTTTATCTTATATAAATATAAAACAATATAAAAAAAAGAAAATTCGAACGGATTTTTTTTATCGTTTTCTAGTTTATAGATTGAATATCAAATGGTTTGAATGAATTATTAAACAAATGAAATGACAAAAAATGGGATGTAATCGTGTAAGACGGAAAGACCCCTTAGATTCTTGTTATTTTCTTATTTTAATAAGAATATATATAGTCGATTATATTATATTATATTGACAATTTCAAAAAACTGTTCATACTATGAACATAGTATGATGGCAGTTGAGTACGTATGCCCCCATCGTCTAGCGGTTCAGGACATCTCTCTTTCAAGGAGATAGCGGGGATTCGACTTCCCCTGGGGGTAGGGGACTCTAAAAGCAAGTTGATCATGGATTATCAAGAAGCCTACTATACTAACCAATAAACCTAAAATGGAATAGCTTCTTCCTGGGTCGATGCCCGAGCGGTTAATGGGGACGGACTGTAAATTCGTTGGCAATATGTCTACGCTGGTTCAAATCCAGCTCGGCCCAAAAACTCTCTCACCCACTATGAGATGAAGCTATTTATTTGTCCTCCTGAAACGGCCGATACGCGGAATAAAAGAGTCAAAGTTTTTATTTTTCATTTGTTTGCTCTATTTTTTTGTTCCGGGAAATGGAAATTTTTATCTAGATAATGATCTAGATTCATACTATAGGGATAATGTTAAAATTAACAAGTATAGGGAAAAAAAGAAAACCCCCTTTCTTTAGTTTTAGTGAAAGATTTTTTCACAATTTCTTTTTTTTTTTATTTGAACTAAAGAAAATGGACTAGTAATTCATGTTCTTCTCACTCAAGTACATATTCATGCATAGATTAATATATCACTTATACCTCCCTTCGTTGTTACAACACAAAAATGTGAACTCGAAAGGGTTTGAATCAAATCATAAAAAAAGGATCTTGTATACCTTAGTTCCTTGGGATTGTAGTTCAATTGGGTAGAGCATCGCCCTGTCAAGGCGAAAGCTGCGGGTTCGAGCCCCGTCAGTCCCGACGGATCCAATAACTAATAAAAGAAAGATCAAACAAGGATCCTATACCTTTTGTTAGACCCCTTGTAACGAAGAATCCTTTTTTCTTATTCTTTGTTTATTTCTATAATAAAATAATGGAATTTAGACTAGAGTTTAAGTTCTCTCAAAATAAAGCGCAAATACTAAAAAAAAAAAAAAAGAAGAATGAATTTGATACACTATAATAGGCTATTTTTTATTTTTTGTAACCAATGGAAAAAAAGAAAAGGGGTCCGATGAGACTTCGTTAAATGATTGATTGTACAAGGAAAACGGTCTGTAGTTTATGGTAAAAAAGAAAGAGATCTTGATTAGATCACGAATTAGATAATATAATATATATATCTATTTTTTTATTCAGTATGGATAAAAGATTCTTCTATGTTATGTTATACTATTCAATTTAATTGCGACGGCGAATTGAGATGATAGTTCATATATTGTTATTCATGATATTAATACGATTCGTCAAAATAGAATACATTCCATTGAATTTATAGGTGACATTTTTATCATCTCTATGGGATTAAATCCCGAGTTATTGCGAACTAAAAAAACGATTTAATTATGGAAGTCAATATTCTTGCATTTATTGCTACTGCACTCTTCATTCTAGTTCCTACTGCTTTTCTCCTTATCATTTATGTAAAAACGATCAGCCAAACTAATTAGTTTGACTGAAACTTGACTTCTTCGTTATTTATCAATGATTTAAAAATGGAAAAAAGTCTTACAATTGCCTTTCTTAACTCAAAAAAAGCAGACTAGAATCCTCCGTATTCGTTTCGATTTGGTAGCAGTATGGTAGAAAGAAATATATATTTCTTTCTACCATACTATACTATTTATTAGTATTAGATATATATATTAGTATAGTATTAGATTATTCGTTTTTTTTTTTATTTATTTGTGTGTGTATAAAATTGGACTATACTAAAGATATAGACTTCATTTCATATTTAATATTGACTAATCTATAATTTGTATCCCCATCTTTTTTATGTACATATTGAGCCTAATTCTATTGTTTTGCTCCATCGATTTATTAGATTTCAAAAAAATCCTAGTCTTCACCGAAAGAATCAAAGAAAGAAACAAAGGTATGTATCAATTGACTCATTTTTTTACCAGTCTCAACCCAAGAAATCAACTAAGAAATAAAGTCATTTAATTGATCGACTGGTTGATATATGATATGATCAAACAAGTTCTATGGGATGGAAACGTCATCGAATTGCGAAAAGAAAATCTCGTATATTATTTTAATTTAACACTTAAACCAAGATATGAAATGAGTCGATAAAGCACAAATGCATTTTCGAAAATGATCAAACAAGCGATAAGTGTCCAATCTGCAACTCATCCGAGCTAAGATCTTATTTATGTGTCTATTTTTTGTTGAGCAATAACTATGCCTATGTTCTTTCCTCTAGAAAGTACATATCTGATTACTATTCGACTAATAAGAGAACGGGTTTATCGTGGATTTTTTTGTTATGAGGAGAAAACAAAACATAAAGAAAAGGCCTCTTGTTCCACAGCGTCTCGATATAATTTAGATCAGAGCCTGTTCGGTGAAATTGAAGAAAAAGTCATTTGAAATAAATTTCCTATTATCTACAATTGCTTTTCAAAAAAAGAAACATAACACGAGCCTTTTTGAAATATCTCTTTGATTGACATTAGTATCTTTAAAAACACTTTACGGAGTGATCTAGAAAACAATGGATAAGGTTTGATTACTCAACTAAAAACGCAATTAGTTAAAATTAGCTAAGTTAAGTAGTATTTCTAGAGTCCACTTCTTCCCCATACTACAAGTGAAAGAGAAAATGTAAAGACTACCATTAAGGCAGCCCAAGCGAGACTTACAATATCCATGTGAATTTGGTCCCCTATTTTTTCTATGAATATGAAGTCATTATTTCATTATTGTTTACTAATAATAGTGAAATCCATGGGACAGAGTCAAAAATGGTTTCGGACGCTTTCTGAATTTAATGACCCAATACCGCACAATTCCTACATGATTTTTAAGAGTCTATTTCACCGGTTACTGAAAAGCAGTTTTGTCAATCCAACCTTAATGGAGGACCTGAGTACTAAGAGATTCTTTTGAGTTTGAATAACAATTCTATCCCGCTTTTCTGAAATTACTAACTACTAATTAGTTTTTATATTACTTCGCACTGACTCCAATAGGCGTCTAAGGGAATCGAGACGTTTTGATAGCCCTTACACTCCGAATACTGACTAAAAAATGTCTTTGAATTCGAGATAAAAAGATTGACAGCCCACTCGATGCTTAGAATCAAGTACATATCGAAAGACCTTAAGGGATTAGGATATTTCCTTTTTTTTTTTTAGACTGAGGCGACACCCGGATTTGAACTGGGGAATAAAGGATTTGCAGTCCTCTGCCTTACCACTCGGCCATGCCGCCAAAAAAAAAGAGATATAGGAAAAGATTCCCTTTGGGGGGTGGATTAATGACCCTTTTTTATTGTCCGTGCGTTTTGACTCCTATTTCCTTAATTCCCTTCCTACTAACAAAAAGCTTTTCTTTTTTTTTATCCCTACCAAAAAATATAGGCTTTCAGTTACAAAAGTACAAAGTCATAAGAAATTGGAACCATTAACTCTTTTGGAATTCATGACCGAGTCTTAGATTCTGACTTCAACTCATGTTTCCCTAATGACATAAGAAAATCCAAACGAGAACTAATAATCAGTATTGCGTCTTTTCAATAAAATACAATATTTATTTCGATTTTCTTTTTTCTTTTTCTCAATTTCAATTATAACAACAATTTTGCCTATATGTAAACCCCGGAACTCTAACAGAAATTACACAGACAATTGCGTATCTTCTATACGATATAGAGATATCGGGGCACATATTGAAATTGATAACTATAACCCGCTTTGCTTTACAATATAAGTGTCTATTATGAATTCGACGAAATAGTACTAAAATATCTCTTTTCTCCGTCAATCGGTTTTTTCTTAAAAAAACCGAAAAGGCATTAAGTAATAAAAAAAAACTCTATATTGTTTTTGCTTATTCTTATCTCGGTGAAGGGATTCAATCCTGTGATCTCGTTCTTTTTTAGTATCAAATTGGAGTAATAATATCATACGAATGGTAGAAAAGGAATGAAATTTAAATTAAAGAAATCGAATTAAGCAGCATAATTCTTTTTAAAAGAATGTTTTATCAACCTCTTTACTCTTGTATCTCTTTCCAATTTCAATTTGAGCATGCGTAGCCAATTTGAGGTATTCCTCCGTTCATACGTATTTCATTCCATAGATATGGATAGGGAATGGATGTGTCAAATTTTATGTGATTTAGTAATTAGTAAATCGAATAGAAATGCCATCCAAGCTAGATCGATCGATATTATTCAATAAAGAATGATCTAAACACTGGAATTTTTCAACAAATGAGGAATTGGGTTCCAATGTTACGAGAGGGAAATGAACTGATGTCTACAATACCCGGGTTTAATCATATACAATTTGAAGGATTTTGTAGGTTTCTTGATCAGGGCTTACCGGAAGAGCTTTATAAGTTTCCAAAAATTGAAGATACGGATCAAGAAATTGAATTTCAATTATTTGTGGAAACAGCTCAATTGGTAGAACCCGTGATAAAAGAAGAGGATGCTGTGTATAAATCACTTACATATTCTTCTGAATTATATGTATCCGCAGGATTAATTTTGAAAACCGGCAGGGAGATGCAAGAACAAACCATTTTGATTGGAAACATTCCTCTAATGAATTCCCTGGGAACTTTTATAGTCAATGGAATATACAGAATTGTGATCAATCAAATATTGCAAAGCCCTGGTATTTATTACCAGTCGGAATTGGACCATAAGGGATTTTTGGTCTATACCGGCACCATAATATCAGATTGGGGAGGACGATCAGAATTAGAGATTGATAGAAAAGCAAGGATATGGGCTCGTGTGAGTAGGAAACAGAAAATATCTATTCTAGTTCTATCATCAGCTATGGGTTTGAATCTAAAAGAAATTCTGGATAATCTTTGCTACCCGGAAATTTTTTTTTTTTTCTTGAAAAAGAAGGAAAAAAGAAATTTTGGGTCAAAGGAAAACGCCATTTTGGCGTTTTATCAACAATTTGCTTGTGTAGGGGGGGATCTGGTCTTTTCGGAATCTTTATGTAAAGAATTACAAAAAAAATTCTTTGAAAAAAAATGTGAATTAGGAAGGATTGGTCGACGCAATATGAATCGTCGACTGAATCTTGATATACCCCAAACCAATACGTTTTTGTTACCGCGTGATATATTGGCAGCGACGGATCATTTGATTGGAATGAAATTTGGCATGGGTACACTTGATGATATGAATCATTTGAAAAATAAGCGTATTCGCTCTGTAGCCGATTTCTTACAAGATCAATTCGGATTGGCTCTGGTTCGTTTAGAACATCTGGTTCGAGAAACTATAGGTGGAGCAATTTGGCATAATACTGACTCCTCAGAATTAAAACCGACTCCTCAGAATTTGGTAACGTCAACTCCATTAACAACAACTTATGAATCTTTTTTTGGATTACACCCCTTATCTCAAGTTTTGGATCGAACGAATCCATTGACACAAATAGTTCATGGACGCAAATTGAGTTCTTTGGGCCCTGGAGGAGTGACAGGGCGAACGGCTAGTTTTAGGATACGAGATATCCACCCCAGTCACTACGGGCGTATTTGCCCGATTGACACGTCTGAAGGAATTAATGTTGGACTTATTGGATCCTTAGCAATTCATGCAAGAATGGGTCTTTGGGGGTCTCTTGAAAGTCCTTTTTATAAAATATCGGAGAGATCCACAAGGGTACCGATGCTTTTTTTATCACCAAGTAGGGATGAATACTATAGGGTATCTACGGGAAATTCCTTGGCCCTGAATCAAGGTATTCAGGAAGAACAGGTTGTTCCGGCTCAATACCGTCACGAATTCCTGACTATTGCGTGGGAACAGGCTCATCTTCGAAGTATTTTTCCCTTCCAATATTTTTCTATTGGCGCTTCCCTCATTCCTTTTATAGAGCACAACGATGCAAATCGAGCTTTAATGAGTTCTAATATGCAACGTCAAGCAGTTCCGCTTTCTCAGTCCGAAAAATGCATTGTTGGAACCGGGTTGGAACGCCAAGCGGCCCTAGATTCCGGGGTTCTCGCTATAGCCGAACATGAGGGAAAGATCTTTTATATCGATACTGATAAGATCCTTTTTTCAGGTAATGGGGATACTCAAAGCATTCCATTAGTTATGTATCAACGTTCCAACAAAAATACTTGTATGCACCAAAACCCCCGGATTCCGCAGGGTAAATGCATTAAAAAGGGACAAATTTTAGCCGATGGTGCCGCTACCGTTGGGGGCGAACTCGCTTTGGGAAAAAACGTATTAGTGGCTTATATGCCGTGGGAAGGTTACAATTTTGAAGATGCGGTACTCATTAGTGAGCGTCTTGTATATGACGCTATTTTTACTTCTTTTCACATACGGAAATATGAAATTCAGACTTATGTGACAAGTCACGGACCCGAAAGGGTCACGCGTGAAATACCGCATTTAGAAGCCCATTTACTCCGCAATTTAGATAAAAATGGCATTGTGGGGTTGGGATCATGGGTAGAAACGGATGATATTTTGGTAGGTAAATTAACACCCCAGATGGCAAAAGAATCTTCGTATGCCCCTGAAGATAGATTATTACGAGCCATACTTGGCAGTCAGGTAGCCACATTCAAAGAAACTTGTCTAAAACTCCCTATAGGTGGTAGGGGCCGCGTTATTGATGTGAGATGGATCCAGAACGAAGGGGGCTCTAGTTCTAATCCAGAAACAATTCAGGTCTATATTTTACAGAAACGTGAAATCAAAGTTGGCGATAAAGTAGCCGGAAGACATGGAAATAAAGGTATCATTTCCAAAATTTTGCCTAGACAAGATATGCCTTATTTGCAAGACGGAAGACCCGTTGATATGGTCTTTAACCCATTAGGAGTACCTTCACGAATGAATGTCGGACAGATATTTGAATGTTCGCTCGGGTTAGCGGGAGGTCTGCTAGATAGACATTATCGAATAGCACCCTTTGATGAGAGATATGAGCAAGAGGCTTCGAGAAAACTAGTGTTTTCTGAATTATATCAAGCCAGTAAACAAAGAGCGAAGCCGTGGATATTTGAACCCGAGTATCCGGGAAAGAGTCGACTATTTGATGGAAGAACAGGGGATCCTTTTGAACAACCTGTTATAATAGGAAATCCTTATCTATTGAAATTAATTCATCAAGTTGATGATAAAATCCATGGACGCTCTAGTGGCCCTTATGCACTTGTTACACAACAACCCCTTCGAGGAAGAGCCAAGCAAGGAGGACAGCGCGTAGGAGAAATGGAAGTTTGGGCTCTAGAAGGATTTGGTGTTGCTCATATTTTACAAGAGATGCTTACTTATAAATCGGATCATATTAAAACGCGCCAGGAAGTCGTTGGTACTACGATCGTTGGGGGAACAATACCGAACCCCGAAGACGCTCCAGAATCTTTTCGAGTGCTCGTTCGAGAACTACGATCTTTGGCTCTGGAACTGAATCATTTCCTTGTATCTGAGAAAACCTTTCAGATTAATAGGATGGAAGCTTAATCGGAATAAATGCGCATTTTTCTTCTATGATCGATCAGTATCAACATCAACAACTCAGAATTGGATTAGTTTCGCCTAAACAAATAAGGGCTTGGGCCACAAAAATCCTACCTAATCGAGAGATAGTTGGAGAAGTGACAAAACCTTCTACTTTTCATTTCCACACCAATCAACCAGCAAAAGATGGATTATTTTGTGAAAGAATTTTTGGGCCGATAAAAAGCGGAATTTGTGCTTGTGGAAATTCTCGAGATGAAAAAGAAAGCCCACAATTTTGTAAAGAATGCGGAGTCGAATTTGTTGATTCTCGAATACGAAGGTATCAAATGGGCTATATTAAATTGGCATGCCCGGTAACCCACGTGTGGTATTTGAAACGTCTTCCTAGTTATATCGCGAATTTTTTAGATAAACCTCGTAAAGAATTAGAAGACCTAGTCTACGGCGATTTCGCATTTGCTAGGCCCATAACAAAAAAACCGACTTTTTTACGATTACGAGGTTTATTCAAATATGAAATCCAATCTTGGACATACAGCATTCCTCTTTTTTTTCAAGGTTTTGATGCAGGTCTAAATAGAGAAATATCGACTGGAGCAGGTGCTATTCGAGAACAATTAGCCGATTTGGATTTGCGAACTATTATAGATTATTCATTCGAAGAATGGAAAGAGTTAGGAGAAGAAGACCCCACAGGGAATGAGTTAGGAGAAGAAGACCCTACAGGGAATGAGTTAGGAGAAGAAGACCCTACAGGGAATGAGTGGGAAGACCTAATGGTTGGAAGAAGAAAAGCTTTTTTAGTTAGACGCATGGAATTAGCTAAGCATTTTATTCGAACAAATATCGAACCAGAATGGATGGTTTTATCCTTATTACCCGTTCTTCCGCCCGAATTGAGACCAATCATTCAGATAGATGGAGAAAAATTAATAAGTTCGGATATTAATGACCTCTATAAAAGAGTCATCTCTCGGAATAATACTCTTACCAATCTATTAACAATAAGTCGATTTGCGCCCGGAGAATTAGTAATGTGTCAAGAGCAATTGGTACAAGAAGCCGTGGATACACTTCTTGATAATGGAATCCGCGGACAACCAATGAGGGACGGTCATAATCAAGTTTACAAGTCATTTTCGGATGTAATTAAAGGTAAAGAGGGACGATTTCGTGAGACTTTACTTGGTAAACGGGTCGATTATTCCGGTCGTTCCGTCATTGTCGTAGGCCCTTCACTTTCATTACATCGGTGTGGATTGCCTCGTGAAATTGCAATAGAGCTCTTCCAGATGTTTGTAATTCGCGGTCTAATTAGACAACATCTTGCTTCGAACATAGGAGTTGCTAAAAGAAAAATTCGGGAAAAAGAACCTATTATATGGAAAATACTTCAGGAAGTTATGCAGGGCCATCCTATCTTGTTAAATAGAGCGCCTACTCTGCATAGATTAGGCATACAGGCGTTCCAACCCATTTTAGTCGAAGGGCGCGCGATTTCTTTACATCCATTAGTTTGTAAAGGATTCAACGCCGACTTTGATGGGGATCAAATGGCTGTTCATGTACCTTTATCCTTAGAGGCTCAAACAGAGGCTCGTTTACTTATGTTTTCTCATATGAATCTTTTGTCGCCAGCTATTGGCGATCCCATTTCCGTACCAACGCAAGATATGCTTATTGGACTCTATATATTAACAAGTGGGACTCATCGAGGTATTTCTTCAAATAGATATAATCCATGGAGTCGCAAAAACGACCAAAATGAAAGAATTGACGATAAGCATTATAAGTATATGAAAGAACCCTTTTTTTGTAATTCCTATGATGCAATTGGAGCTTATCGTCAGAAAAAAATCCATTTAGATAGTCCTTTATGGCTCCGGTGGCGACTCGATCAATGTATTCTTGCTTCAAGAGAAGCTCCCGTCGAAGTTCACTATGAATCTTTGGGCACCTATCATGAGATTTATGCACACTATCTAATAATAAGAAATATAAAAAAAGAAATGCTTTTTATATACATTCGAACTACTGTTGGTCATATTTATCTTTATCGAGAGATTGAAGAAGCTATACAAGGATTTTCTCGAATCTGTTCATATGCTACTTAATATTCGATGATATCCGTGAAATTCGCGTCTTTCGGGGTTCAACTAGGATCACAATTCATGACTTTTTCGGTTCAGAAAAGGACGTTTTCTAATCACTAACTTAAACCCATTCATTGTTGAATTCTACTTAGCGGAAGAGGGAGATACTTATGATCGAACGGGCCCACTTGGTCTTTCCCAATAAATCAATAGATGGAACTGCCATAAAACGACTTATTAGCCGATTAATAGATCACTTTGGAATGGCTTATACAGCACACATCCTGGATCAAGTAAAGACTTTGGGTTTCCAGCAAGCCACTGCTACATCCATTTCATTAGGAATTGATGATCTTTTAACAATACCTTCTAAAGGATGGCTAGTTCAAGATGCTGAACAGCAAAGTTTTCTTTTAGAAAAACACCATCATTATGGGAATGTCCATGCCGTAGAAAAATTACGCCAATCCATTGAGATATGGTACTCTACAAGTGACTATTTGCGACAAGAAATGAATCCTAATTTTAGGATGACTGACCCTTCTAATCCAGTCCATATAATGTCTTTTTCGGGAGCGAGAGGAAATCTGTCTCAAGTCCATCAATTATTAGGTATGAGAGGATTAATGTCAGATCCACAAGGACAAATGATTGATTTACCTATTCAAAGCAATTTACGCGAAGGACTCTCTTTAACAGAATATATCATTTCTTGCTACGGAGCCCGCAAGGGGGTTGTGGATACGGCTGTACGAACAGCCGATGCGGGATATCTTACGCGCCGGCTTGTCGAAGTAGTTCAACATATTGTTGTACGTAGAACAGATTGTGGCACCATTCGGGGTCGGAGTATTTGGGTAAATGGTAGGATGCCGGAAAGACTTTTGAACCAAGTATTAATCGGTCGCGTATTAGCCGACGATATATATCTGGACTCGCGGTGCATTGCGACCCGAAATCAAGATATTGGGGTTGGGCTTCTAAATCGATTCAGAACCTTTCAAACCCAACCAATAGCCATTCGAACTCCTTTTACTTGTAGGAGTACGTCTTGGATCTGTCGATTATGTTATGGCCGAAGTCCGACTCACGGCGACCTGGTCGAATTGGGAGAAGCTGTAGGTATTATTGCAGGTCAATCCATTGGGGAGCCTGGGACTCAACTAACATTAAGAACTTTTCATACGGGCGGAGTATTCACCGGGAGTACTGCAGAACATGTACGAGCCCCCTCTAACGGAAAAATAAAATTTAATGAGGACTTGGTTCATCCCACACGTACACGTCATGGACACCCTGCCTTTCTATGTTATATAGACTTGTCTGTCACTATTGAGAGCGAAGATAGTCTACATAATGTGACTATTCCGCCAAAAAGTTTTCTTTTAGTTCAAAACGATCAATATGTTGAATCCGAACAAGTGATTGCGGAAATTCGCGCGGGGGCATCGACTCTTAATTTGAAGGAAAAAGTTCGAAAACATATTTATTCTGACTCCGAAGGAGAAATGCACTGGAGTACCGATGTAGATCATGCACCCGAATGGATATATGGTAATGTTCATCTCTTACCAAAAGCAAGTCGTTTATGGATATTATCAGGAAGGCCATACAGATCCCGTCGAGTCTCCTTTTCACTCCACAAGGATCAAGATCAAACAAGCACTCATTCTCTTTCTTTCGAACAAATAGATAGTTCGAACTCCTCAATGACTAATGATCAAGTAAAAGATAAATTATTGGATTCTTCTATTAAAAAATCGAGTCAAAAGCAAAGAGAACATAGGAGTCCGAATTATTCAGCACTTAATCGAATGGGTCATTGTAATCACATATATTCTGCCAAAAACTCCGATTTTTTGGCAAAGAGGCGAAAAAATCGATTCACCATTCCATTTCAATTTCAATCGAGTCAAGAACCAGAAAAAGAATTAATGTCCCTTTTCGATGGTATCGCAATTGAAATACCCATAAATGGTATTTTCCGTAGAAATAGTCTTTTTGCTTATTTCAATCATCCTCGATACCCTTCGGGAATTACTAAATATGAGACTAGAGAGATGCATCCCATCGTGAAAAAAGAGGATTTGATGGAGTCTCGAGGAGTGAAAGAATTCCGACCAAAATACCAAATAAAAGAGGAAGTACATATTTTACCCAGATCTTCTTCGATAATGGTACGGAACAATAGTATCATTGGAGTCGATACGCAAATTACTTTAAATACAAGAAGTCGAGTAGGCGGGGTGGTTAAGGTGAAGGGGAAAGAAAAAACGATTGAACTAACCATTTTTTCTGGAGATATCTTTTTTCCTAGGGGGACAGAGAAGAGATCTCCGAAGATATCTCGACCCAGCGGCATTTTCATCCCACCAGGAAAGACAAATTACAAGGAATCCAAAAATGGTAAAAAGGGGCTCTATGTCCAACGGATCACCCTTACTAAGAAAAGGCATTTTTTTTTGGTTCGACCCGTAGTCCCATATGATCAAATAATATATGATGAAATAACGGACGGTATCAATTTAGCAACACTTTTCCCTCAGGATCTGTTGCAAGAAAGGGATAATATTCAACTTCGCGTTTTCAAATATAGTCTTGATGGAAATGGTAAAGTCACTCAGGAAATTTCTGACACAAGTAGTCAATTCGTCCGTACTTGTTTAGTATTGAATTGGAACCAAGACAAACAAAGTGCTTCTATCGAAGAGGCCCGTGCTTCTTTTGTTGAAGTAAGGACAAATGGTATGATTCGAGATTTCCTAAGGATCGATTTAGTGAACCCGGCTCTTTCGTCTATCGGGAAAAGGAATGATCCCCCCCTTTTTTCTGATGATCGCTCAGAGTATACCAATATGAATCCGTTTTTTTCCATTTATTCAAAGACAAAACGACAACCATCATTGAACCAAAATCAAGGAACTGTTCGTACGTTGTTGGGTCCAAATAAGGAATGTCCATCTTTTCTAATTTTGTCATCATCCAATTGTTTTCAAATGGGTCCATTTCCATTCAACGGTGTAAAATCTCACAAAGAATCCATTAAAAAAGATCGCCCAATTCCATTGAAGAATTCATTCGGTCCTTTAGGAACAGTCCTTCAATTTGCGCATTTTTTTTTATTGTACCATTTAATAACTCATAATCAGATCTTGGTAAATAATTATTTACAACTTGACAATTTAAAACAAACCTTTCAAGTCCTTAACTATCAATATTATTTAATGGATGAAAATGGAAGAATTTATAATCCCGATTTTTGTAGGAACATCGTTTTGAATCCATTCAATTTGCATTGGTCTTTTCTTCATTACCATTTTTGTGACGAGACATCGACAAAAATGCGTCTTGGCCAATTTCTTTGTGAAAATTTACGTATAACCAAAAATGGACGGCACTTCAAATCGGGTCAAGTTCTAATTGTTCAGTTTGATTCTGTAGTAATAAGATCGGCTAAGCCTTGTTTGGCTACCCCAGGAGCAAGAGTTCATGGTCATTATGGAGAAATCTTTTATGAAGGGGATACTTTAGTTACATTTATATATGAAAAATCGAGGTCGGCTGATATAACGCAAGGTCTGCCAAAAGTGGAACAAGTCTTCGAAGTTCGTTCGGTTGAAAAAATATCAATGAATCTAGAAGAGAGGATTAATGGTTGGAACGACCATATAAAAAAAATGCTTGGAAGTCCATGGGGATTCTTGGTTGGGGCTGAGCTAACGATAGCGCAAAGTCGTATCTCTTTGGTTAATAAGATCCAAAAGGTTTATCGATCCCAGGGGGTGCAGATTCACGATAGGCATATCGAAATTATTGTACGTCAAATAACATCCAAAGTTGTGGTTTCAGAGGATGGCATGTCGAATGTTTTTTTGCCCGGAGAACTCGTTGGATTGTTTCGAGCAGAACGGGCGGGGCGCGCTTTGGACGAAGCGATCTGTTACCGAATTATCTTATTGGGAATAACGCGAGCAGCTCTGAATACTCAAAGTTTTATATCCGAAGCAAGTTTTCAAGAAACGGCTCGAGTTTTAGCAAAAGCTGCTCTCCGAGGCCGTATTGATTGGTTGAAAGGACTAAAAGAAAACGTTGTTCTGGGGGGGATGATACCCGTTGGTACTGGATTCAAGGGATTCGTACACCGTTCAAATCAACACAAGAGCATTCCCTTGAAAAAAAAAAAAAAGAAGATAGTCGAGGGAGAGATGAGAGGTATTTTGTTTTACCACAAAGAATTGTTGGATTCTTCTTTGTCAACGAATTTAAGTGATAGATCAAAACAACCATGATTGGGGGGATTTAACCGAAGAGATTCATCCTTTTTCTTTATCTTTTTTATTGTTAGAGTTATTGAATTCAAATTCATTATTAATTTCTCTTTATATTTAGTAATAAAAAACTAACCAAAAAATAACGAATAGAAAGGCATTTAGGGTTTGGGTTGTGTATCAATGACCAATCCACCTTAAAACAGAAGGTTCCGTTGGAACAATTATTTAGTTCAGGATACCTCATCTCTTTATTAAAAAAGAGTTTAAAGTGTGTGGAGAAATGACAAGAAGATATTGGAACATCCATTTGGAAGAGATGATGAAGGCGGGGGTTCATTTGGGTCACCGTATTCCAAAATGGAATCCTCGAATGGCACCTTATATCGCGGCAAAATATAAGGATAGGCATATTATAAATCTTATCAGAACGGCTCGTTTTTTATCCGCGGCTTGTGATTTAGTTTTTGATGCAGCAAGGAAAAGAAAACAATTTTTAATTGTTGGGACAACAAAAGAAGCTGCTGGTTTAGTAGCATGGGCTGCAATAAGGGCTCGATGTCATTATGTGAATAAAAAGTGGCTGGGGGGTCTGTTAACGAATTGGTCCACTACAGAAAGAAGACTTCTCCAATTTAGGGACTTACGAATAGACCAAAAGGCGGGGAGACTCACCCGTCTCCCGAAGAGAGATGCCGCGGTGAGGAAGAGACAATTATCTCACTTGCAAACATATCTGGGCGGGATTAAATATATGACAGAGTTACCTGATATTGTAATCATCCTTAATCAACAAGAAGAAAATACAGCCCTTCGAGAATGTATTACTTTGGGAATTCCAACGATTTGCTTAATCGATACAGATTGTGACCCGGATCTCGCCACGCTTCCGATTCCGGCAAACGATGATTCTATAGCTTCAATCCAATTTATTCTTACCAAGTTAGTATTTGCCATTTGTAAGGGGCGTTCTAGCTATGTAGGAAAGCCTTGTCAAAATCAATCGGATTGAAGCTATAGAATCATCGTTGATTTATTATGAAATCAACAATTAAATATATTAATAATAAAAATGAAAAATCAACAATTAAATATATTAATAATAATAATAAAAATGAAATATATTAATAATAAAAAAAAAATAATAATAAAAATTTAATAATAATAAACAAAGAAATTAATAATAAATTAATAATAAATTAATAATAAATTAATAATTAATAATAGAATAATTCTAAAATATAGAATTGGAAAGGGCTGGGGATATTATGTGATTAATTGGTATCCTAAATAAAAGTCAATTAAAAACAAAGTTGACAAGTTGAGAAAGAGATGATTGAATCAAAATCCATTTTTTGAAGTTAAATTTCTGTCAGAGGATAATATGAATATTCTATCATATTCAATCAACACACTAAAGAAGGGGTTATATGATATGTCTGGGGTGGAAGTAGGTCAACATTTTTATTGGCAAATAGGGGGTTTCCAAATCCATGGCCAGGTACTTATAACTTCTTGGGTTGTAATTGCTATCTTACTCGGTTCAGCTGCAATAGCTGTTCGTAATCCACAAACCATTCCAACAGGTGGTCAGAATTTCTTTGAATATGTCCTTGAATTCATTCGAGACGTGAGCAAAACTCAAATTGGAGAAGACTATCGCCCTTGGGTTCCCTTTATTGGAACTATGTTTCTATTTATTTTTGTTTCTAATTGGTCAGGCGCCCTTTTCCCTTGGAAAATAATACAGTTACCTCAGGGGGAGTTAGCCGCACCCACGAATGATATAAATACGACTGTTGCTTTAGCTTTACTCACGTCAGTAGCCTATTTCTATGCGGGTTTTAGAAAAAAAGGATTAGGTTATGTTGGTAAATACATTCAACCAACTCCAATTCTTTTACCCATTAATATTTTAGAAGATTTCACAAAACCTCTATCACTTAGTTTTCGACTTTTTGGAAATATATTAGCAGATGAATTAGTAGTTGTTGTTCTTGTTTCTTTAGTACCTTTAGTGGTTCCTATACCTGTAATGTTCCTCGGATTATTTACAAGTGGGATTCAGGCTCTTATTTTTGCAACTTTAGCCGCAGCTTATATAGGCGAATCCTTGGAGGGTCATCATTGATTAGTCTGAGGAAGAGTCTCCTTTTTAGTTTAAATCCAACCATGTGTGGCTCAAGAGACTCTATTCCCATTAGATTCTATCAAGATAGAATCTAATCGAATACAAAATGGAGGGTCGAGATGTGTAAAACAAAGGGGTTGGTTAGTAGAGAGCGCTTGCGCCAGATATCTGGAATCTAATGCTTTTAGGTTCATTTTTTGAAGTTAATTTGTTTAGATTAGATGTTTTCAAAATCGGATTGAATTTAAGAGAGAATAGGCGGTTTACGTTATGTAAGAAACATATGTATCTTTGATATTAGATATTGACAAGTTATATATGAACGACTATTTAATTTAGATCGAGATGCCAATCGAGGTCTTTCCGTTTGTTTCGTTTATAACTGTGAATTGAATAAAAAAAAAAGAAATGGAATAATAATAATTAAGTCCTAATTCATTGGTTGATGGTTGATTGTATCATTAACCATATCTTTTTTTTTGTGTGAGGAACTTATCTATCATGAATCCACTGATTTCTGCCGCTTCCGTTATTGCTGCTGGATTGGCTGTAGGGCTTGCTTCTATTGGACCTGGAGTTGGTCAAGGTACTGCTGCAGGCCAAGCTGTAGAAGGTATTGCGAGACAGCCCGAGGCAGAGGGAAAAATACGAGGTACTTTATTACTTAGTTTAGCTTTTATGGAAGCTTTAACAATTTATGGATTAGTTGTAGCATTAGCCCTTTTATTTGCAAATCCTTTTGTTTAATCCGAGCAAAGGAATAGGCAAAATCCTTTTTTCTTTTAGGGTTTTGGCCTTTTTTCTCATTCTCTTAAAATGACACAATATAATATAATTAATAAATAATTAATAAAAGCATTTTTTAAATAATCCTATAGAAGGAAAGGTTTTAGGATTTGTCAATCGGTTCGACTCGGATATTTATTCTCCTTCGGCATTTTTTAACTAGTCATCTAAAAGGAAAAGCTTTATGATTTGGCAATCGGTTCAACTCGGGAATTTCTTCTTGTTCGGCATGAAGATATTCAATAGAGATGTCTTCTCCAGCCTAGCGGTTTCTGTTTCTACGTATGGACAGTGCAAAATGAAATGGAATCTAATGCTACTGATTACAATAATAGTCTAATCGCCATCTTTCTATCGATTCCATTTCATTCGGGTTTATTACTTAATTAATTCAGAACATAACCCAAA